AAAATTCGTTTATTTGCATCAAGCTTTCGGGGGGCTCATTCGAGACTTACTCGAACTATTACTCAACAGAAAATAAGAGCTTTGGTTTCGGCTCATCGGGATAGAGATAGGCAAAAGAGAGATTTTCGTCGTTTGTGGATCACTCGGATAAATGCAGTAATTCGCGAGAATAGGGTATCCTATAGTTATAGTAGATTAATACACGATCTGTACAAGAGGCAATTGCTTCTTAATCGTAAAATACTTGCACAAATAGCTATATCAAATAAGAATTGTCTTTATATGATTTCCAATGAGATCATAAAATAAAGGGATTGGAAGAAATCCACCGGAATAATTTAAATGGAGTTCCCCGGAGAATGAACTCCGGGAAGGTAGAGTAGAAATTAGTATAATAAAATATGATAATATGAGAAAGTGATAAAGTCGTCAAAATGAGCGAATGCGTTCAATAAAAAAAAAGATTTCTTCTTCTTCCCCGATTCTTTTTTTTTTTTTTGTCTTACGACACGACAATCAAATCCGTATTCTCCGATTTTTCGAACAAAACATCAATCGGCGTTTGAGTTCGGATTGGAATTTTGATTCAATTGAAGAGTAAGCCTATTTATTTCTGGTTCTAAGACCAGTAGTTCTAGCGGTCGACTCGGTTCTTTCAAATTGTTTCTCGTTATTAAGAAAAGGTAACAAAGATAAAATACGAGCTTGTTTTATAGCAATAGTAATTAATCGTTGTTGTTTTAAGGTCAATCTATTCACTCGTCTAGATAATATTTTTCCTTGTTCACTAATAAATCGACTAATTAAACTCATGTTTCTATAATCAATTCGATCCCCCGATTGGATCGGGGGCAAACGCCTACGAAAAGATCGCTTGGATTTAAGAAAAGGTCGCTTGGATTTATCCATGGTTTGTTTATTCCTTATCCCGAAAATCCTATTTCGGTCAAATCACAAATGAATTAGAATTAAGAAATAGGATTTGGTTTGTTTATATATAGATTTGTTTATATTTAAATATAGGTTATATATATAATATGTCATTTTTCCTGTTCCTTGGAAGGGTGACACACAGGCACTCGGTTCGATCTATTTCTTTATCTCCCCATGAATCGTATGTTTGTAACAATAGGGACAGAATTTTCTCAATTCCAATCGACTAGGTGTATTGTGTCGATTCTTTTGAGTAATATATCTGGAAATGCCCGTTGATTCTTTATTAACACCGTTTCGGACACAACTGGTACATTCCAAAATAACCGTTACTCGGACATCTTTACTCTTGGACATGAACCTCCTTTGGGTTTTTGATTCACTCAACTCTTCTATTTTTTCGATCCGAAGCGAAGAAGAAAGGAACGAAAAAAAAAAAGAAGTTGCTAACTCGAAATCCAATTAAAATTAATTATGAAAGATTTCGTTGCAATGAATAGTAAATAAAAATAATAAGTAATACAATGATTTCTAACTATATTTAGAATTGCAATACAGTATTTTATTTAAGTATCTTGTATGATACTGTTACCCTAGACCCACATTTCCATTTTCGTTCTCACTCTATTATTAATTTACTTAGAGCCTGAACCTGAACCCGAGTTTCACTGAGGTTGAATCCACTTTTATTCTTTTTCTTTCCTCCCTTTCTAAAAAGAGGGGGAGAGGAATTAGTCACAGATATTTGATTGTATCTCTAATCTTCTTCAACCCTTCCCATGTCAATAACTAGAATGAAAAAAAAGGGAATGTCAACGCATCCGGGAAGAAACGATTGATCTCTATCAATAGACCTGCTAAAGACCCGAACCATAGAGTACTTAGTACCGGTGCCACGGAGAGATATGTTTTTAGATCTCGCATTGAAAATCCTCCTTCTTTATTGTAATACATAATGGTAATACATATATGATCAGATGCATATGTAGTTAAGGACTACTTGTATTTGTACGCGGAATCCCTAATTCAAATTGAAATGTACAATGATTCGGCGGATAAGATTTTGTTTCATTTCTTAAAAGAGAAAAATACGTCCCTTTCTTCCTGAGCATTCCCGAAAACTATTCATTTTTTTTTACGGTGGATTTCATATTTCATATGTATATAAGTCTTTTATTATTATTATATGTTATATGATTTTATTATTATTATATGTTATATGATATGATATGAGACCAAAACAAAAAAGAAGAAATGACAAGATAAGTTGTGTATATTAATGGAAGAAATAACGATATGGAAAACAAGACAGGGATTCTTTACAATGACACTGTAGACCAATTGAAAGGGATGTAGCGCAGCTTGGTAGCGCGTTTGTTTTGGGTACAAAATGTCACGGGTTCAAATCCTGTCATCCCTACCTATTACTTCTCCTCTGAGCAGTAACGAGGGATCAATTGAGAATTGGACATACATAATCTTTCATTTTATGATACTATATATGAGAGTATATGCATGCAAGATGTATGGGGGTTACAAAAAGAAAGAATCACAGTCTTCTCTATTG